CAAAATAACAGATGCCACGAAGAACAAGAGACCTTGGACACGTAACGGATCTTGAAGTACTATTTCCGCATCCCCCTGACCAAATCCACCCACATTGGGATTACTCGTTAATGGTTGATCAAGTTTGATAGATTCACCCTCTGAAACAAGAAGTTCCGGTCCTGGAGGTATAATATCAATCACTTCGCGACCATCCGCTGCATCTACTATAGTTATTTCATACCCCCCCTTTTCTTTTCGGATGATTTTGTTTACTATACCCGCTGCTGTAGCATTATAAACATTATTATTACTCTTGCTCCCGTCGGGATAAAGCTGCCCCCTTCCCCTGTTCCCGCCTACGTATATTGGATATTTTAAGAAGTGAACATCTCTCTTAGTAGCGGGATCGGGGGAAAGAATAGGAAAGGTTATTTCATTATATTTTTGACCAGGAACAGGGCCCACCACAAGAATATTTTTTTTAGTGGGACGATAACTTTGAAAAGACAGATTACCTATCTTTTCTTTAATCTCAGGCGAAATACGATCTGGGGGAGCCAATTCAAACCCCTCCGGTAAAATAAGAACAGCCCCCACATTCAACCCCCCCTTTTTACCATTAGCAAGAACTTGTTTCACTTGCATATCATAAGGAATTCGAATAACTGCTTCAAATACAGTATCAGGAAGTACCGCTTGTGGAACCTCGATATCCACGGGCTTATTAGCTAAATGGCAATTGGCACATACAATACGGCCAGTTGCTTCTCGCGGATTTTCATAACCCTGCTGTGCAAAAATGGGATATGCATTTGAAATGGGTGCTCGAGTTATTATATAGATCATGAGCGATACGGAAATTGATCGAGTAATCTCTTCCTTTATCCAAGAACAGTAATCTCTAGTTTGCATGGTCCAATCATTGATCCTGAAAAGTTCTACAATAAAATTAGGTTGGTCACTGGTACAGTTCCCTATCCATGATTCTGCTATGTCCTGAAAGAATTTTACTGGAATATAGGAGGAATCCCCTGGATGAGTAGAAAGAAAAAGAAAAGAATAAGTCAATTTTTGATTTGAATGGTTAGCTTTTGTACAAAATAACAAACTTTATAATTGGATCAGTGGATCCTTTTTTCAGTCATTCATTGAATGATAAATCACTACAAGTGACGGAGATACACGATTTAAATAACGGAAAATCCAATATTTCAAAATTGTATCTAGAATGACTGGAAAAGTGGAAACAAGACCGGATATAATTTGATCATTATGAGCAAATCCAAAATCTTTATAGACGGAACCAATCATTAGTTCCCAACCATGGGTCGAATGAAATCCTATACATAAATCAGTTAATAAAAGAATAAAAAAAGCTTTTATTGTGTCGCTTAAGTTATATAGGAATTCTTGAACCCAAGAGTTAAGAATAATAAGTTCTTGATTACCTAGAATAGAATAACCACTTAAAATAACGAAACAGATTATATTTGTCGAGAAGTGCAAAATCGTATTCATATGATCTTCGTTGTGCGTCTTGATCAATTGGATCGTTTCTTTGTAGATTCCGATACGAAAGTTTTGTAGACGTGTTTCCGGGTATTCCTTTATCATTTCATCCAAGAGTAACAGTTCCTCTAATTCTATGAATTCTTTTAGAATACTCTTTTCTTGAATATCATTCAATAAAATTTCGGATTGCCCGGTATTTGACCAATTAGTAACCCAAGATTCCATATTTTTCTTAAATGAGAAAGAGATACACCAGGGCAAAAAGACTATAGATGTAAGATATAGAAGGGGAATGAATGCTTTCTTTTTTGCCATTTTTCGTCTTTAATGAAGTCAGCTTCACCTCATTCGTCAACTCTATATGATAAGAATATTTCTATCAAGCATAAGTTCTATTACAAGTCATAGAGCCTATAAATCTGTCATAGAGCCTATAAATCTATTCTCACGTTTTTTTTATTTGCAATTCGGGAGTTAGTTCTTGAATTTAGAAAGAATACAAAAATAGAATAAGAAAAAGAAAGAGTCTGCTTCCAATTCGAATGAAGAAAAAAATATTGTTTCCAAAGATATCAATTGCTAAAATTCGAAGCAACTGCCCCTTTTGATGAATGCATGAAAGAGCACTTCAAGTAATGAATATTAGTTGGATTTCAAAACGAAAAAACACCCTTTCTATCCAAATTCAAAAATCTCAAATATTTCCAAAAAAAATTCTTGAATTTTTTCCGTTTTTTTTTTAAGAAAGCATTCATTCATTTTTCTTTTTAAAATACTTCAATTGGTACGCGCAAGAAATAGGCCAATTCTGCCGCTTTTTGTTCAATTTCTCGTGGAGTCAAATTCTCATCAGTACGAGTCAAGGGAATGACCCCCTGTCCTCTGATTTCCATATAAAGGACACGACGAGTATAAATACCCTCTTTAACTTCTATTCTGATGGACTGAATGTCTTTCATAAGGAATCGGAGAAAGATACGACGATTTTTTCCAGGAAATCCCCAACGAAAAATACACACTATTCCCTCTTTTCTATCGAATCGATCATAACCACTACCTACATTCCACAAAATTGTACACCACAAATAAGAGCTAATAAAAAGACCGGCGATTCCATAGAAAGACATCACGATCCCTTGTGGAAAAAAAAGAATTTGCTGAGACGGAAATAAAGATAGCAAATTCCTACCAAGATAACTCGAAGTTCCAACCAATAAGAACCCTAATGAACCTAAAAAAAGGATAACGGCCCAGCAGAAATTACTTGTTTTTCGAGACCCCGTTATAAGTTCTATCCATATACGTTCTGATCGCCAACCCATATTAGATCCAGTTGTATTTTTGTTTTGAATTGAAAAATAACCCAACCAAATGAATTTTATTTGACTTTTCCTTGTTTGCGAAGTAACTCTCATCAACTAGCACTATTTTTATGTAAACCTTTAGGAGTAATTCATTGAATTTCTTCTAGATCTAAAAAAATAGATGAGATTTGTCCCTACTGCTGTCCGTATCTAAAAAATCTTGTTTTTTTGAACATGGATAAATAAAGAAGCCATTGCAATTGCCGGAAATACTAGGCCTACTAAGGGCACAAAAATAGAGGGTAAGTTGCTGAGAGTTGTCATAGAATGGGTACCTCGATTTAATATTTGTACCAGTTTGTTATTTTTTTAGTTTTTTGTTATTCTTCTATTAAGATTTTTACCTGTTATTTTTCTATTTTTATATTGTTAGAAAAAGATTTTATAATCACTAGAATTCATATATACTTATACCAAGTAGATTTTGATATAGAAATCTATGAAATCTATATAGAATAGAATTCTACTAAGTATATCTAAATGAGTATGAGTATATATAATAAATTTTTTAAATTATTAATCTAAATTCTAATTAGAATTTTCTAATTTGAATTTGAAATATAATAAAAAAAAGAAAATAGTAATATTTTAATATTCATTTTAGAATTCATTTTAGAATAATATAATAGAATTCTATTCTAAATTCTAAATTTGTAAATAAAAAATTTAGTATATTAGTATATATAGTTATAGTATAATAGAAAAAAATAGAAATCTAATCTAATAATATTAAATATTAATATAATAAATATAAAAATGGAACAATTTAAAGCTCTACTTGATTTAATTTGGAGTCAAAGGAAAGAAAGCATGGAGCTGAAATAACTCACTAAGAACGCCCTTTAAAGGATTACGCGGTACAATTGAATCAAATAAACCCTTATCAAATAAATATTCAGCCACTTGTGAACCTTCGGGTACTGTTGTATTCAATGTTTGCTCAATTACTCTTTTCCCCGCAAATGCAATGTAAGCATTGGGTTCTGCAATAATGATATCCCCCAACATACCAAAACTTGCCGTCACCCCACCAGTTGTAGGAGATGTAAGGATCGAGACATAGAATAACTTCTTATTTACTTGATAATCGTATAAAGCAGAAGATATTTTAGCCATTTGCATCAAGCTCAAACTTCCTTCTTGCATACGTGCTCCTCCAGAAGCACATACTAGAATAAGAGGTAAAAATTGATTGGCAGCATATTCGATCAAACGGGTGATTTTCTCACCTACTACGGATCCCATACTACCTCCCATAAACTGAAAATCCATAACCCCAATTGCTACGGGAATACCATTTAGTTGACCTGTGCCTGTTTGAACAGCATCATTTAATCCGGTCTTTGTTTGATAAGAATAAATACGATCTTTATAAGGTTCCTCTTCTGAATCAAATTCAATGGGATCCCCCGAAACCAAGTTTTCATCCATCGGATTCCAAGTATCTCGATCAATCAAAAGTTCGATTCTATCTGAACTGCTCATTTGCAAATGATATCCACAGTGTTCACAAATATTCAGTTTTGATTTCAAAAATCTCTTATAATTTAATTCATAACAATCGTCGCATTGAATCCACAAATGTTTGTATTTTTGAGTTTCCTCTAGATCATTAGAACTTTCTATTCTAGTTAAATCACTATCACTCTCACTCGTACCATTTGTGCGAGTTATTATACTGGAATTCTCTGTTTCACTAATATTTCTGCCTTTACCACAAATGTAACTAAAAATGTAACTCTCATTGGATTTATCACTATCACCTAAAATGTAACCATCAATACGGATTTGAGAACGAAGATAACAGTCAATGCAATTATTAATGTGATGATTCCAACTATATTTAGTATCATACAGGGAATGATCATTATCAATCTCAAAAATTTGATTTTCAATATCAAAATATATGGAATAACTGTCCCTATTACTATCCCTAACTAAAAAAGTGTCATCAGATATGAAATTCCGAATGTTCTCAACGCCGACTAAATAATCAACATTACTGTAACTAGAATTGTCACTATTACTGCTGTTTTTATCCACATCAGTTAGAATTGGGTCTTCACTTACACTGGTATTTTCAATAGGACCAAAACTATCCATTGATTTACTTAGCCCACACCTGTATTCTAATTCCCTATT